AAAGTGGATTATCTTTCCATTTATTCCAAAGCTTCCATAATCCCTTCCCGAACCAAACATGAATCTTTCGACTCATTTGGCTCTCCTACTCAATTACTTAAGAAAAATTCGAATATCTTTTTATAAATGTAATGAGCCTATCCTCTCTTCTTTGTTTGTTCATATTTTCATATGCCAAAAAATATATAAACAAATGCCAAATCAAAATATTCAGAGGACTCTTCTGACAAAAATATGTAATTGTCAACAAAGTTGTTTCTTTTTTTTTCTTCAAATCCAAAAAACTCTTCTTACTTCTACATAGGTCGTCGATTCAGCATTGGATAAAAGGGGGAATACCCATTTTTACAATAACAATAAGGGTTCAAACCCATTTTATGAATAGGAGTGTTCTCTATCCATAAAATATTCATTTTGAACCATCTCCATATTAACATAGAGGGTGAAAGAGTACCGCGCTGCGTCTAGACTTCAAACAGTTTGCTTTAACCATATTCATATTAATGGCCACACATTATTGGTTGATAGAGAATCAAAAAAAAAATTACCAATGAATCACGAAATGCTATGGTTCTTATCCATAATCTCTTAATTTATTCCGAAGTCATTCGTGAGAATCGTGCACCTTTCTAGTTATAACGAAAAAGGTACAGCTGGTTGGATCCAACATATTCTTGAAATAAACAACCCGCACACACTCCCTTTCCAAAAAAGATCAATACACCAAGCACTACACTTAGATTTATTAGATTTGTTGAAAAAATATCGGTATTAAACCCGAAACTCCCGGCGGATGGCCAATAGCCCAAAGAAACGAAAGAATCGGTTACATTTTTCATATGATCTCCTATAGACTAAATCGATAGACTAAAAAATCGAATAGCGTTCTTTTTGTATCACTTCACCCCTCTTTTTTTTTTATTTATTTCCTATTTGAAATTAAAAAAAGTATTTGATTTATGTGAACTATCCCCCTTGTGGCAATCCTTAGTTTCCCCTGGACTCCGAAGGGGAAGGATGAAAGGGAATGGGTATACTAATCTCTCATCCACAAATCAAACCTTCCCACAGGTTATTTTGTCAACGAATAAGTAAGTGTAGGAGTGAAATCTTAATAGAATTCGAAAAAGGAAAGAATTAGTTCAAGGCAATAAAATAGGGATTTTTCATATTAAACAAAAGGATTCGCAAACAAAAGCGCTAATGCTACAACCAGTCCATAAATTGTTAAAGCTTCCATAAAAGCTAGACTAAGCAATAGAGTACCTCGTATTTTTCCCTCTGCCTCAGGCTGTCTCGCGATACCCTCTACAGCTTGACCCGCAGCAGTCCCTTGCCCAACTCCGGGCCCAATAGAAGCAAGCCCTACAGCCAACCCAGCAGCAATAACGGAAGCGGCAGAAATCAGTGGATTCATGATAAGTTCCCTCGTACCAAAAAAAGAAATGGTTAATGATACAATCAACCAATGAATTATGACTTAATAATTCCGTCGCTAGCATTTCGAAGTAACTAAGAACTTCGAGTTAAATTATGAAGTAATAGTATTAGTGAAGAATTCGAGCTATTTTTTTTTAGTTTCTGTTTCTATCCACAGAGTCTTTGTGAATCCAGACGACTTTCGATCTTCCATTTCTTAGTTCCGAACTCTTAGTTTCGTCCGCCCTTTTCTGAATTTCATCTGTTTATTTAGTCAATTCACAGTCACAAGGAGACGGGAAGGGAAGGGCTTCTATTGTTATTAGAATCCTTTCCAAAATTCATAGGAGGCGGGTGGCAAATAAAATATCTCTTTAGTTCATATAGAATCAGTCAATATCTAATATCACATATACGTGTCTTTCTTCCATAACGTAAACCAAGCATTCATCTTAGATTCAATCGGATTCGAGAATCAATTATAGAAATATCTACAAGAGTTGACTTATTTATAGTTTATAGCCATTCAATTACATATACCTACCCTCTCCAAACCAACCCATTTTTTATGAATTAGGTTTTTGTGTAAATTCTTTTTTTTTTTTCTTTCTTTTTCTTTATCATTATTCCAATGTATCCAATCTAAATGGACAAATTGGTTAGTCCAAATCATTGCATAGCAATATTATTATTTGATTGATCTAAGTTCATACAATTTGTTATTTATGGTATTACTATTTTAGTTTGGTCAATCGTTGAATAAAACAACTGAAATGGGAATCCTTCGCCCTTTTTTTATTTTATATTTAATTCTTTTATTTAATATTAGTATTTAATCACACGTCCTAAATACAGGCATTCATATTGAATATTCTAATTCTTTTTTTATTTGAATATTGAACTTGAACTATTGAATAATGAAATAGAAATCGAATATTGGTTGAGGAGAGGTATGATATTAAGTGGACGAAAGAGAACTTTAGGAAAAAGATCTTTTCGATCTCTTTCCTTTTTTACACCTATCTAATATCGTAATTTTTTTGCTATTACTCTATAATTTTTTGCTATTACTCTATATCGT